TCTTTCATTTCGGGAGAAATACGATCGGGGGGGGGCTAATTCGAATCCCTCGGGTAAAATAAGAACAGCTCCTACATTTAAAGCTCCTTTTTTACCATTAGCAAGAACTTGTTTCAGTTGCATATCATAAGGAATTTGAACAACTGCTTCAAATACAGTATCGGGAAGTACAGCTTGCGGAACTTCAAAATCCACGGGCTTATTAGCTAAATGGCAATTGGCACATACAATTTGCCCAGTTGCTTCTCGTGGATTTTCATAACCCTGCTGCGCAAAAATGGGATATGCATTTGAAATAGATGCTCGAGTTATTACATATATCATGATCAATACATAAATGGATCGAGTCATCTGTTCTTTTACCCAAGAAAAATTATTTATATTTTGCATGGTCCAATCATCGATCCCCAAAATTTCTACAATAAATTTGATAGGTAGCTAGTAGAATTTCCTATCCACAAGTTTGCCATTGTATTGATTGTACTGAAAGAATCGTACTGGTGGAATATAATATAAATAGTATGAATACCTTGAATTGAAAAGGTAGAAGTATAAAGAATAAGTAAGATGAAAAATGATTTCTTTATACACAAAAAAAGATTCTGATTTGATTGATATCAAAAGATCTGATGAATTATTCATTCATTGAATGATAAATTACTACAAGCGAAGGAGATACATGATTTAAAAAATGGAAGATCCAATATTTCACAATTGTATCTAGAATGACTGGAAAAGTGGAAACAAGACCAGATAGAATCTGATCATTCTGAGCCAATCCAAAATCGTTGTAGATCAAACCAATCATTAGTTCCCAACCATGGGTCGAGTGAAATCCGATCCATAAATCAGTAACTAAAAGAATTGAAAAAGCTTTGATTGTATCACTTAAGTTATAGAGAAATTCCTGAATCCAAGAATTTAGAATGAAAAGTTCTTCATTACCCAGAAAAAAATAACCACCTATAATAGCGAAACAAATTAGATTTGTAGAGAAATGCAAAATGATATGGAAATGAGATTCATTTTGTCTTTGGAATAATTGTATTGTTTCCTTGTGCATTCCTATATGAAGACTTTGTATATGTGTCTCCGAGTACTCCTTTATCATCTCGTCCAAAAGGGATAGTTCTTCTAATTCCATAAATTTTTCTAGAATATTTTTTTCTTGAATATCATTCAAAAGGATTTCAGATTGCCTGGTATTCCACCAATTAAGAACCCAAGTTTCTAGACATTTATTAAATGAGAAAGAAACCCACCAGGGCAAAAAGAGTATAGACACAAGATATGGGAGGGAAGCCAATGCTTTCTTTTTTTTTTTCATTCTGTATCCGTGATGTGAATTGTTAATGAACCTGTTTCATTCGTCGATTCTATCTGAGATTTCTATGAAGCACGAATCATATAACAAGAGCCTATAACTCTAACAAGAATAAGGTATCGAACCTATGGTTCTTTTCCTATTCTTGTTTTTGTGAAAGAATTGAGTCTTTGGATATAAAAGAATCTAGAATAGAATATACAAAAAAGACCTTTTTCAAATGAAAAAAAAAGAAGTAAATATTCTTTTCATATTCCAGAGATCACAATTAGGCAAATTATAACTGATTTCCCCTTCATTTGAACTAACAAATATAATTTGGATTTAAAGACGAACCCTACCAGATACTTTAATTCTTTTATTTATATCTTGAATTTGAAATATTTTACTGTCTAACCGCAGCGCGGGGATCAGTTCATTTCAAAATACTTCAATGGGTACACGCAAGAAATAAGCCAATTTGGCAGCTTTTTGTTCAATTTCTCGTGGAGTCAAATTCTCATCAGTACGGGTTAAGGGAATGGCTCCTTGGCCCCTGATTTCCATATAAAGGACACGACGAGGAAAAAGACCCTCTCTCACCTCCATTCTTATTGATTGGATATCTTTCATAAAGAAACAAAGGAAGATGCAACGATTTATTCCAGGAAATCCCCAACGAAAAAGGGATATTATCCCTTCTTTTCTATCGAATCGGTCATAACCACTACCTACATTCCATGAAATTGTGCACCACAAATAAGAACTAATGAATAGACCTGCGATCCCATAGAAAGACATCACGATCCCTTGTGGGAAAAAAAGAATTTGCTGAGACGGAAATACGGATATCAGATTTTTACCAAGATAACTGGAAGTTCCAACCACTAAGAATCCTAGTGAACCTAAAAAAAGGATAAAGGCCCAGCAAAAATTACTTGTTTTTCGAGACCCCGTTATAAGTTCTATCCATATATGTTCTGATTGCCAGTTCATACTATACTAGATCCAATTGCATTCGATTGTAATTGAGGGAATAATCCAAATGGATTTGACTTGAGCTTGATCCCGAACCGAAGTAACTTTAATCAACTAGCAGCATTCCGACAGGAACCTTTAGGAATAATGGGTTAGATAAATTGAGTTTCTTCTATTTCAAATATTTTTCAAAAAAGATTTGATGATCATTTTGAATTTAATCATTTAATTGATTAAACTATAACCGCATATACATGCATTAATGCATATATTATGCATTGCCATACATAACAAAACAACTCTTCCATTTGTTTTTGTAAAGGCCACATATCATATATCCTAACATATTACATGAAAAATTACATGAAAAAAGAGTATCTGTATGATAAACCAGTGTTGAAAGAATTTGATGAGATTTGGTCCCATCATATTTAGACAATCTTATTTCTTTGGACATAAAGAGATAAAGAAGCCATTGCGATTGCCGGAAAGACTAGGCCCACTAAAGGAACAAAAATAGAGGGAAAATTCAAATCTATCATAGAATGGATACCTTGATTTCATATTTGTACCTATTATAATTATAATTTATAATTATAAAGATGAAAGATATCTTATGATAAGTCTATCTATTATAAAGAATATTCAAATAATATTAATATGAAGTGAAGTATTTAATAATCAATAAAATCAATAACGAATCTAGAACTCAATGAAGTGTACCTATTCCTATTTCTACACGAATATGTACGAGAATCCGCTTTCAGAAATTGGATTCTTATTCTCCCATCCTTATCTTCATTGTCTTTCCTTTCAAAACAAAAAAGGTGTTTTGAAAGGAAAGACAATGAAGAGTTTCTTATGAGTTCCCAACTTTAACCAATATTATCCAACAAACAGGGATTCCTAGTGAAAAATGGGGGTTCTCGCTAAATAGAAAGAACTTCTATATTCTTATTATTTGTTATTTAAAATTTCTATTTTATTTATTTGATTTGAGATTTATTCTTTCTTTTTATTTATTATTGAATATTTTATTTTCCTATTTTTGATATCTTTTTTTATCTATTTTTTGTTGTTATATATATATGAATATGTCAAAAGGACGGAGAAATTTATTTTTATTTTCCAGATTTATTGGAAGGATTTTTTTTATCTGTCGATAAAGGGATGCTTATTACTTATTCCTAATCAGGAAGAGAGATAGAATAAAAAAAGGATCCGGGGCAAAAAGTCATTATAAAAAAGTTCTGACTCTTACTACACTTATAACTGATATCCCCAAAGAAAACACCATCTTTTTAGTTTTTTTTTCATTATAATGAACTAAATGCGTATTCGCTACAAATAAAAAGAATTGAAGCTAGTTATATACTTCCATTTGAAAATTAAGAATTTCAATCTTTTTTCAAATCTTTATTTGAATCTTGATTCAAGGGAAGGAAACCATGTAGCTGAAATAACTCATTTATAACACCTTTTAAAGGATTACGTGGTACGATTGGGTCGAATAAGCCCTTATGGAATAAATACTCAGCCACTTGTGAACCGTCGGGTACTGTCTTTTTCAATGTTTGTTCAATTACTCTTTTACCCGCAAACGCAATGTAGGCATTAGGTTCAGCAATTATGATATCTCCCAACATACCAAAACTTGCTGTAACTCCGCCAGTTGTAGGAGATGTAAGGATTGATACATAGAATAACTTTTTATTTGATTGATAATCATATGAAGCAGAAGAGATTTTAGCCATTTGCATCAAGCTCAAACTCCCTTCTTGCATGCGTGCTCCTCCTGAAGCACACACAATAATGACAGGTAGAGATCGATTAGTAGCATACTCGATCAACCGGGTTATTTTCTCACCTACTACGGATCCCATACTACCTCCCATAAACTGAAAATCCATAACTCCAATTGCTATGGGAATACTGTTTAGTTGACCTACGCCTGTTTGAACAGCTTCAGTTAAACCCGTTTTTATTTTATAAAAAGAAATGCGATCTATATAGGGTTCCTCTTCTGAATGAAATTCAATAGGATCCATAGAAACCATATCTTCATCCATAGGCTCCCAAGTGCCAGGATCAATAAAGAGTTCGATTCTATCTGAACTACTCATTTTCAAATGAAATCCACAGTGTTCACAAATATTCATTTTTGAACTAAAAAATTTTTTATAATTTAATCCATAACAATTCTCACATTGAACCCATAACTGTTTGTATTTTGTATTTAGATCGAAATCATTAGATTTTTCGCTTATATTGAAATAACTACTACTAGTTTTGATACTAGAATTTTCACTTTCAATACTACTTGTACTTTCCGTCGTACAAATGAAACTAGAAATGTCACTGTCAATACCACTGGGAATGTCACTATTCAGACTGATTTCAAAACGAAGATAACTATCAATGCAACTATCAATGCAACTATTAATGTGATTATTCCAATTAGATTGAGTATCATACATGGAATAACAATAGTAGTAATTACTACTATTAGACCCACTATTCAAATAACTAGGAAAAAGAATCTCCAGTTCACTCAAAAAAGAACTAGCATTGTCAATATCAAAAATATGATTTTCAATATCAAAATATACAGAATAAGTGTCACCATTACTATTTTTAACTAAAAAAGTATGATCGGAGATCAAACTCAAAATATTCCTGCTATCAAATAAATTAATATTACTGAAACTATAACTGTCCC